AGTTAAATAAGCTAGAAGCTGCTGGGTTCATACCTCAGATAAGGATTGAATCTATAATAATTGTGTGAGGGGTTTTATATGTGTTAAGTTTTCTTTTAGTGATAGTGATGAATGATTGATTGATGGTTTGATTAGGGTTGGAAATTAACATGTTAAGATTTATTTTGGTGATTTATGATGTGGAGGAGTATCTTTCTTTGGAAAGATGCTATAAATATTTTTTTATTCAAAGAATAAGATCAGGGTTATTGTTAATTTCTATCTTTATAGGGCTTGGGGTTAGTTTGGTTTTAAGAATAAAGGTTGGAATTAGAGTTTTTTATTTTTGGTACCCGGGAGTAGTGAAGGGGTTAAAATGGAGGAGAAATATTTTCTTGATAATCTTTCAAAAAATAATTCCAATGTTTTTGATAACAGGGGATAAAATAAAGATTTTATTAATGATTTCGTTAACAAGAATAATGGTAGGATGGTTAGGTTCATTTAATCAAACGGATTTGAAATTTTTGATAGCTTACTCTTCTATTAATCAATTGGGTTGGGTGGTGTTAATAATGGTCACACAAGGAGAAAAGTGAGTTGTTTATTTGGGTTTTTACAGAATAATTATGATGGTTTTGTTAAAGTGGATGGGGGATAGAAATTTATTAATAGTGAGAGATATAATAATAAAATCAAAAAGAATAGTGTTTTATATAGTATTAGGTATAATAGGATTTCCCCCTTTTGTGGGATTTATGATAAAAATTTTGGTGTTAAAGGAGTTGATAATCTTAAGAATTTTGTTAGGAAGAATTGCTTTGTTATTTTCCTTAGGAATAATGTATGTTTATATTCGGTTATTTTTCATAATTATAATTAGAATAGGAGATAGGATAATTTATATAAAGTTTAAAAGAAATTATAATTTTTTGATTATAGAATTGGTGATAATTATAGGGTTTTTGTTTTTTGCTTTTTTTTAGAGTTGAAGGATACTGATCTTTAAGCTTTCAAAGTTTAAGAAGTAATATGAATTTACAATTCATCACTATAAAGTTTACAAGGAGGTATTTTAAGTTTGCAACTTAAAGTTAAAAAGTAGTTACTGCGATGGTTTTTTTCAACTAATCATAAGGATATCGGTTCTTTGTATATAATTTTTGGAATTTGATCAGGTATCATAGGGATATCGATAAGAATAATTATTCGAGTAGAATTAGGAATATTAGGGGGGTTTTTAGGTAATGATCAATTATATAATGTAATTGTAACCAGTCACGCTTTTGTAATAATTTTTTTTATAGTAATACCTATTATAATAGGAGGGTTTGGAAATTGATTATTACCTTTAATAATTGGTGCCCCCGATATAGCGTTTCCTCGAATGAATAATTTGAGCTTTTGGTTGTTGCCCCCGTCTTTATTTTTTTTAATATTATCGGCCTTTTTGGATGAAGGAGTGGGAACAGGATGAACTTTATACCCACCTCTGTCTTCTATGATGTTTCAGGCTGGAGCGAGAGTAGATTTTGCTATTTTTTCTTTACATTTAGCAGGGGCATCTTCTATTATAGGATCTATTAATTTTATTTCCACTGTGATTAATATACGATCTGAAGGGATAAGAATAGATAAAGTCCCTTTATTTGTTTGATCTGTTATAATTACGGCGATTTTATTATTGCTAGCTTTACCAGTATTAGCAGGGGCTATTACAATATTGTTGACTGATCGTAATTTTAATACTACCTTTTTTGATCCTTCTGGTGGGGGTGATCCTATTTTATTTCAACATTTATTTTGATTTTTTGGGCATCCTGAGGTATATATTTTAATTTTACCTGGATTTGGGATAATTTCTCATATAGTTAGTAGATCAGTAGGTAAGCGAGAACCTTTTGGCTCTTTAGGGATGATTTATGCTATAGCGGGAATTGGAGGAATAGGGTTTGTTGTGTGGGCCCATCATATATTTACAGTAGGAATAGATGTGGATACGCGAGCTTATTTTACATCAGCTACAATAATTATTGCGGTTCCTACAGGAATTAAGATTTTTAGTTGAATAGCTACTTTATATGGATCTTATTTTAAATTGGATGTGGTGATTTTATGGAGAATGGGATTTATTTTTTTATTTACTATTGGAGGAATTACTGGTGTAGTTTTAGCTAATTCTTCTTTAGATATTATTTTACATGATACTTATTATGTAGTGGCTCATTTTCATTATGTATTAAGAATAGGGGCAGTGTTTGCTATTATAGGTGGAATTATTTATTGATTTCCTTTATTTTATGGGATGATTTTAAATCCTAAACATTTAGTTTTGCAATTTATAGTAATATTTGTCGGTGTAAATTTAATTTTTTTTCCTCAACATTTTTTAGGATTGAATGGTATACCTCGCCGATATTCTGATTTTCCGGATGTTTATTTAAGATGAAATTTGGTATCTTCTTTTGGGGCTGTTATATCTCTAGTTAGAGTGTTTTATTTAATGATGTTATTTTGGGAAGGGATAGTTAGAAAGGTTGAGTTAGTTTATGGCTATAATGTTAATTCGATAGAGTGGGATTATAGAATCCCTCCATTAGAACATTCTTTTGATCAAATAGTAAAAATTTATAGTTAATTGCCAGTATGAGGTTCTTTGTATTTTCAAGAGGGGGTTTCCCCGGTGATAGAACAATTGATTTTTTTTCATGATCATACAATGATAGTTATGATTTTAGTAGTGTTTTTGGTTGGTTATATTTTGTTGGTTTCTATTTTTGAATATTTTTTTAATCGATTTTTATTACAAGGTCAAGAATTAGAGAGATTTTGGACTGTTTTACCTGGGATTTTTTTGTTATTTATTGCTTTTCCATCTTTACGTTTACTTTATATGATAGAAGAAATAGATGAGCCAGTAATTACTATTAAGGTGATAGGTCATCAGTGGTATTGATCTTATGAATACGGGGGAATGCAAATAGATTCTCAAGATTCTTATATATTAGTTAAAGGCCAGTTTCGATTACTAGATGTAGATAATTCTTTAGTGGTTCCTTATAAATTACCTATTCGTTTATTGATTTCGTCTATAGATGTCATTCACTCTTGAACATTACCTGTTTTAGGGGTGAAAGCTGATGGGGTTCCTGGACGATTGAATCAGTTAATGGTATATTTTAATCGTCCAGGAATTTATTATGGGCAATGTTCTGAAATTTGTGGAATTAATCATAGATTTATACCCATTAAGGTTAGTGTAGTTAGAGTAAAAAAGTTTATTGAAATATTTTAAGAGAAATTGGCCGAGTAGGTATTAGTCTCTTAAATTAATTACGTAATTAGAATAAGTTATTAAATATTGGGTTGTCAACTCAAAGATTCTGAATTCCTCAATTAAGTCCAATTTTTTGGAGAATTTTTCCAATTGTAATGTTTATAGTAGTAATGATTTCTTTTAGTTTTTTGATATGTTTTATATGAGTAAAGTGTATATCGGATAAATGTGAGGTGGGAATTTCATATCAAGCGTGATGTTGATAAGTTTATTTAGAATATTTGATCCTAGTGGTACTTTAGAATTAAAATTGAATTGGTTGAGAATTTTTTTAATTTTGTTTTTTCCTTTATTATATAATTTTTCTTCGAGAAAATTATTGATTGTATTTTTGGGGATTGTAAGAGGGATGAAAAAGTTTTTTAAGGAGATAATAGGTGGTAGTTCTTTTGGGGTTATTTATTTAGGTTTATCTATGTTTTTACTTTTAGTTTATTTAAATTTGTTAGGTTTGGTTCCTTTTGTTTTTTCTAGCACTAGTCATGTAGTAGTTACTTTGTCAATAGGTTTGGTTTTTTGAATGAGTTTTTTTGTGATAGGGTTTTTGAAGAATTTTTTAAGGAGCGTTTCTCATTTAGTTCCAGAAGGTTGTCCTTTAATATTAGCGCCATTTTTAGTGATAATTGAAAGAATTAGTCATTTAATTCGACCGATTACATTGTCTATTCGTTTAGCGGCTAATATAATGGCAGGTCATTTGATTATCGGATTAATTAGAGAGATGAGAATAACGAGAAGAGGAATAAGACTACTTTCTATTTTCTTTCAGATTTTTATGATAATATTGGAAATAGGGGTATGTATTATTCAAGCTATAGTTTTTAGAATCTTATTGATATTGTATATAGTAGAATATTATTAATTGGAAATAAATTTTCATCCTTATCATATAGTAACAATGAGACCTTGACCTTTATTAGTTGGATTAGGGTCAATATATATTTTATTAGGATTAGTGAAATTGATGGTTTTTAGAGAGATAGATATGATAGTAGTAGCTTTTTTAGTAATGTTTGTATTAGTATTTTTATGATGGCGGGACGTAGTTCGTGAAAGAAGATTTCAGGGAATACATTTATTTAAGGTTGTGAAAGGTTTAGAAGTAGGAATGATCTTATTTATTTTGTCTGAAGTTTTATTTTTCTTTTCTTTTTTTTGGACATATTTTCATTCTAGTTTAAATCCTTGTTTAGAGATAGGAGGTGTATGACCACCTGAAGGTTTAAATACGTTTAATCCATTTCAAGTCCCTTTATTGAATACAATTATTTTATTAAGATCTGGTGTAACGATTACATTGGCTCATCAGAATTTATTAATGAGAAAGATAGAGGGTATATACTTTTCTCTTATATTAACATGATTGTTGGGGTTATATTTTTTGAGTTTGCAGGTTTTAGAATATTATATAATAGAATTTAGAATGAGAGATTGTGTATTCGGTTCGGTGTTTTTTGTTGCTACAGGATTTCATGGTCTTCATGTAATGATTGGGTCAGTGTTTTTAATTATTATTTTTTTTCGTTTAAAAAAGATTCATTTTTCTAGAGATCATCATTTTGGATTTGAGGCTGCGGCTTGATATTGACATTTTGTAGATGTGGTTTGGTTGTTTTTGTTTTCTGTGGTGTATTGATGAGGGGGATGATAAAAAAGTATTAACGTTTAATTTCCAATTAAAAATATTCATATTTTTTTTTTATATTAATAGAAGTTGTTTTAGTAATTAGAATTGTTAGAATATTAGGAATTTTTCTTTCTTATAAAAATGATAAGATGGAGAGAGAAATTTCTCCTTATGAATGTGGATTTACGTTAATGATAAGTTCTCGAATTGGGTTTTCTTATCGGTTTTTTTTAATCTCTATTTTGTTTCTTTTGTTCGATGTAGAGATTTGTTTGATTCTTCCTCTCCCATTTTTAGTAAATATGAATGTTGAGGTTCCTATGGTGATTTTTATGATAATTTTATTGTTGGGGCTTTTATATGAATATTACAATGGAGTGATTAGTTGGATTTAGTTTAATTAAGGTTTAAACTTAATGCAATAGTCTGCCAATTTTGAAGCTACTAGCAAGTTCAATGTTAATGAATAGAAGGAATAGTTAAAGTTGATTTGCAATTAACTAATATGAAAATTTCATACTAGAGATGTTATTAGAAGCTGCTAACTTCTTAAGAGTTAAAAGCTACTCTCAGTGAAGTTTACTATTTGATTTCGGCTCAAATTTATCTAAGTAAAAGTGTTTTCACACGACATTTTTTCGTAATGTAGAATATAGGAAATCTTTATCTTCAGTAAAGTGCTTTTATATTAAGCTAAAAATGAAAATGAAAATTAGTAAAATTAAAATGGAAAATAGAAAAATTAAAATATTAGAGTTGGATAGGATAAATTTTTGATTAGATAATATTATTGATGAATCTAGGGGGTACTTAGTTATTAAGGGGTCGTTTCAATTTTTTTCTAAAGGAAAAAAAAGAAAATTAAATTTTAATATTTTTCTAGGGATTTTTGTGGTTAGAATATTTAATATGAATAGAGTTAAAGATTTAATTTCCAATAATTTTAATTTTTTAGCATATGAGTTTAAAAGAAAGCTTAATAAAAATCCTAGTAGAATTAAAATTAAAAATGAAATTTTTCAGGATAAAGGGGTAGTGAAATGGTTGTTGAAGGGAAGTGTTCAAGAAATTAAAGCCCCCAAAAAAACTGAAAATGGAGATAAGAGAAAGAGAGGATAAGTTAAGAAAGAGTTAGATTTTAATAATATTTCAGGCGCTTTTTTTATTTCTGAAGAGAAAAGAATATAAAGAAGGCGAATACTATAACATGGGGTTATCCCTAAAGATAAACATATTAACATTACAATTGATTGGTTGAATGAAGACACTAATATGAATTCGATGATTATATCTTTTGAGTAAAATCCAGCTAAGAAAGGAAGTCCTAGAAGAGCTGAAGAAGAAATTGAAATGATAGAAGATAAAGATGCTTTATCAAAATAATTAAAATTTATGAATCGTATATCTTGATAAGAGGAATTATGAATAGAATAACCTGCGCATAGGAATAGAGTAGATTTGAACAAAGCATGAGTAATAAGATGGAAAAAAGCTACTTTTAAGTTTCCTAAGCCTACCGAAAATATTATAATTGCGATTTGGCTTAAAGTAGAGTAAGCAATGATTTTTTTAGCATCGGACTCTATTCTAGCGGTGATTCTCGACAAAATTAAAGTGGTTAATGAAGAAAAAATAATAATAGAGATAATTAAAGGATGATTGAAATTTAGAAATCGGATGGAGAGGTAGATTCCTGCGGTTACTAAGGTGGAAGAGTGAACTAAAGCAGAAATAGGGGTAGGAGCTGCTATAGCAGCTGGTAATCAAGAGGAAAATGGGATTTGAGCTCTTTTAGTTATTCTTGCTAATAATAAGAAGGTTAAAGAGATAAAAGGAAAAATCTTATTGAGGTGAAGTTCCCATGTTCTTAAAATCATTAGGGTTCTAATAGATAAAAGGATACACACATCTCCAATTCGGTTAGAAAAGATAGTAATTGCTCCAGAGTTTAAAGATTTTCTATCTTGATAAAAGATTACTAAAATATAAGATGAGATTCCTAGACCATCTCATCCGATTATTAAGAAAATTAAATTGTTTCTGAAAATTAGAATAATTATGGATATTATAAAAATAAATAGGATGAGAGAAAATCGGTAGTAGTCTTCTTTGGAGATGTAAACTATACTAAATATAAGTACTATTCTTGAAATGATAGTAACCACACAAGAAAATATTCTTGATATTCAATCTAGAATAAAAGTTAATTTTATGGAAAAATTTAAAAATAGGATGGGAAATTCTAAAATTAATATTTTATTTCAGTAAATTAGTAAAAAAGAAGAAATTAGTATAGGGAATGAAAAAAAACTGATGATCATACTAATTAAAATAAAGACTTTTTGAGAACCACAATCTCACGTAAACACTTATATTAGATAAAATAGAATTAGGGTTAAAGAACAAAAGAATTAAAGGAAATAAATGAATTGATAATCTATTGAAATTTTTTTTAGGAATGAGAAATAAATTAGAATTAGAAATATTAGAGTTGTGGCTTGTGACAGAAAATAAGATAATGCAGAAGATGGAAATAGAAAATCTTCCGATTAAAATTAAAATGAAGTTGATTAATTCTCAATTTAATAAAGATATAAAAATTAAAATTTCTCTAAGCATTCCTACTGATGGAGGTGCGGAAAAATTAGAAATAGAGAAGATAAATCATCAGAAAGATAGTCTTGGATATACTAACATTAAACTTTTAAATAAAATTAAGTTTCGAGAGTGAATGGAGTGGTAAATAAGAGTTAAAGAGAAGAAAAGAGCAGAAGAAGAAATTCCATGAGATACTATTATTAAAATTGAACCTTTAACACCAATATCTTTTAAAGTAATAATCCCTCTTAAAGTTAAAGCCATATGGGATACAGATGAGTAAGCAATTAAAACTTTTAAATCTTTTTGTCGTATACACATTCAACTAGTAAATAAAATTGAAGTTAATGAGATCGATATCAAAATCGAGGAAAATCAAATATTAAGCTTATCAAAGAAGTTTATAAACCGAATCAACCCGTATCCTCCTATTTTTAAAAGGATTCTTGCCAAGATTATTGAACCTTCTATAGGAGCTTCGACATGAGCCTTAGGAAGTCATAAATGAAAGAAAAATATAGGAAGTTTAATTAAGAAGGCTATGAGTGTTAAGATTATGAAATTAATACTTTTTGATAAAATAGAGTTTATAAAAAATGAATGGTTATAAAGTAAGAAGATAATAGCGGCTAGTAAAGGAAGAGAACCAGTTATTATATAAAAGATTAAGTAGATTCTGGCTTGAAGCCGATCTAATGAATTTCCTAAAATAGAAATAATTAAAAAGGTAGGGATTATTGAGCATTCAAATATTACATAAAATAAAAAAGGAGAGCTAGCAAAGAAAGATATTATAACGAAAATATAAATTCATAAGATAAAAGATGAGATTTTTTTTAAATAATATGAGGAAATAAAAATAAGAAAGGAAGAGAATAATGTTAATTGAATTAAAGGAAATGAAATTCAATCTATTCCTAACAGTAAATTGAAAATATTTTCGTAGGATTTATTAGCGTAAAATAAGCTTCAGATTAATATATTAAATCCTAAGGTTATGAGGATTAAATGGTTATTTTTTTTAAAAAGAAGGATTGTTAATCTAGGAATAATAATGGTTATCAATAGTAAATAATTAAAGATCTAGAGCTATTTTTTTTTTGTGAACGTGATAATCTAACTAATAATCTTAATCCTACTCTAGATCTTATTACAGTGAAAGCTAGAAAAAATAAGATGAAAAAGGAGTTTAGTAAAAAATTGGAGAAAATGAAAAGAAATATTAAAGAGATGAGTAATATCTCTAGGCTTAAAAGTATTTTAATAATATTTTTCCGTCAGAAACAAAGTCTGAGAATTCTAAAGATAATTATAATTTTAGATAAATGAATAGTGGTTTTTCTACACCCAAAGTAGATGTTAAAACTAATTGATAATGTTTTTACTTTTGATGATATTGTTTTTATCAAGATTTAGAAGAATGATAATAATTATAATATTAATTTCTTTTACTTTTATCTATGTAATTAAACTTTATTTATTTTTAGATACATTTTGGTATAGTTATATTGTTATGATAATTGTGATAAGAGGGGTGTTGGTATTGTTTACGTATATGGCTAGTTTAAGCTCTAATGAAAGGATTGATTTTAATAAAAGATTGCTATTTTTGTTTTTATCTTTAATATTATATAATGAAGAAAACATAATAGAAGAAGTGATAGAGACACATTCAGTGTCGATTTGAGATCAAAAGCTTATGAATTTAAATATTATAATTTTGATTTTTTTGTTGATTACTATATTTATAGTAGTGAAATTGAGAAACTTCAATTTTGGGTCTTTGCGAATTTAATTGAAGAAAATGATTCGTGAGAAAGAAGTAATAATTAAAATTTTGTCTGATGGTCTGATTGACTTTCCTTCTCCTAGTAGAATTTCGTTTATATGAAATTTCGGTTTTATATTAGGATTGTTTTTAGTTTTTCAAATTTTAACTGGCCTTTTTTTGGCTTTTCATTATGTGGGGGATATGAATTTGGCTTTCCAAAGAATTATCCACTTAATACGTGATGTAAATAGAGGTTGAGTAATTCGAATTATTCATTCTAATGGAGCAAGAATATTTTTTTTATTTTTGAATTTTCATTTAGGCCGAGGAATTTATTATGGATCTTTTTGAATAAGAAAGGTTTGATTTAGAGGAGTTTCAATTTATTTAGTTTCTATAATAGTGGCGTTTTTAGGTTATGTTTTACCTTGAGGTCAAATATCCTTTTGAGCAGCTACAGTTATTACAAATTTATTATCAGCTATTCCAATTATTGGAGTTGACATAGTAAATTGAATTTGAGGCGGTTATGCAGTTAGAGGTCCGACTTTAACTCGATTTTTTTCTTTTCATTTTATCTCACCATTTGTTTTGATGGTTTTGGTAGTAGTTCATTTAGTAATACTTCATGAGAAAGGATCTTCTAATCCTTTAGGATTAAATAGAAATAAAGATAAGATCTCGTTCCACCCTTATTTTAGAATAAAGGATATATTAGGTTTATTTATGTTTTTATTTTTTTTGTTTTTTATTAGTTTAGAATATCCTTATATATTTATAGATAGCGAAAATTTTATTTATTTTAACCCTATATTGACACCTATTCATATTCAACCAGAGTGATATTTTTTGTTTGCTTATACTATTTTGCGCTCTATTTATAGAAAAGTTGGAGGGGTTTTAGCTTTAGTTTTTTCAGTGATAATTTATTATCTTTTTCCATTTTTTTCTAAGAGAAAACTACAATTTAAATCGTTTTATTTTTTTTATAAGGTGATGTTTTGGGTTTTAGTGGTAGATTGAATAGTATTAACATGAATTGGAATAATACTAGTTGAATACCCTTATGTAATGTTAGGTCAAATTTTTAGAACGATTTATTTTTTATCTTTAATATTTTTATTCCTTGTTAGAATAATTCAAGATAAGTTAATTTAAGATCTAGTATTTTGTTTTGAAAACAAATAGAAAGGAAATCCTTTAGTTTCTTGAAGTTTTAAATATTAATTTTGTAAATTAAAGAAGGGTAAATAAGCAAGATAAAGAAAAGTAGAAGACAGATAAAGAGATAGAAAGTGGAAGAAAAATTTTTCATCTAAGGTATATAAGAAGATCGAATCGGAATCGAGGAAGTGTTCCACGAATTCAGATGAAAAATAATATTAAAGTTATAGTAAATATAATTAAAAAAAAAATATTTTTTCTGAAAAAAAAAATGGAAGAAAGAATTCTTAAGAGCACAATTCTTGTATATTCAGCTAAAAAAATTATAGCAAATCCTCATCCAAAATATTCTACATTGAACCCTGAAACCAACTCAGACTCACCTTCAGCAAAGTCGAATGGGGATCGATTAGTCTCAGCTAAACAAGAGATCAATCAAATTATTGAAAGAGGGAATAAAATAAAAATTAAAGGGTAAAAATTTAAAAAAATGAAATCTTGAAAATTATAAGAATAACTAAAGAATGAAATTGAGATAATAATTAAAAATATAGAAACCTCATAAGAAATTATTTGGGCTACACTACGAATTCTCCCTAAATGAGCATATTTAGAATTAGAAGACCACCCAATTAAAAGAATAAAGTAGACAGACAATCTAGAAATAATTAAGAAGGTTAAAATTCTAAAATTTATATCGATTAAGCTCTTTTCAGATAAAGGAATAAGAGCTCACAGGGATAAGCTTAAAGATAAGAATAAAATAGGGGTTATAATTCTAATTTTGAAGTTGGAGATCTCTAAAAAATTTATTGATTTAGAAAATAACTTTAATGCATCTCTGATAGGTTGAAGGATACCTAGAAATCCTGTTTTATTGGGCCCTTTACGAATTTGAATATAGCTTAATAATTTTCGTTCCAATAGTGTATAAAATGCCACTCTTAATAATGATGAAACTATTACAAAAAGAAAATTTAAAAAGATAATTGAAGTTTCTTAAATTCTAAATTTAATACAATATTCTGCCAAATAATTTAAAATAAAATATTTTCCTTTCGTACTAATTTTTTATAAAAAAGGATAGAAACCAACCTGGCTTACACCGGTTTGAACTCAAATCATGTAAATTTTTAAAAGTCGAACAGACTTACTATATTCAGGGTTTCGTGAATTAGGAAATTTAATTCAACATCGAGGTCACAATCTTTTTTTTTGATAAGTTCTCTTAAAAAAAATTATGCTGTTATCCCTACAGTAACTTGGTTATTAAATAATTAGTTAAATCTTAAAAAGAATTTTTTTTTAACCGCCCCAGTTAAACTTTAGTAAAGTTTGATAGGGTCTTGTCGTCCTTTTAACATATAATAGAATTTTTACTATTAATTTAATTTCAAAATAAAGAAAAGAGATAGTTAATTTAATGTGATCCCGTTCATTCTAGCCTCAAATTAAAAGGCAAGTTATTATGCTACCTTAGCACAGTTGATCTGCGGCTGTTGAAAATTCACTGAGCAGGGTCTACTTTTAATGATTCTAAAAGAAATGTTTTTGGTAAACAGTCATAAATTCTTTTTGCTTAGTTTTTTTTTTTTTTTTTTTTTTTACTGATTATAACATTGTCATAAGGTTTTTATGAATAGTCTTATTAATATTGTTAGGAAGAAAAGGGTGTGTTAGTGATATAACTAAATAGACACTTAAAATCTTAATGTGAAGAAAAAAGAAAAGTTGAGCCATTGTAATAAGGTTTCCCTTTAAAAATGAAATAGAAATAATTCTTTGTTAAGAAACCAGATAACGTATGGGTCGATTAGAATTTCTCTTCTTAACGAAATTTTTAAATTTTTTGCTACAAATTTTGGAAAAGAAGTTAAGATCCCAATAATTCGGGAAGAGGAAATAGTGTATTAATTAGTTATACCCTGATACAAAAGGTAAGAAAAAATTAAGTGGGTGTTCCTTCTCAGTTAAAAGATTAGGTTTAGTAAAATAATAAAAGTGAATATTGTTTTAGCTAGTTTTTTTTCGAAAATTAATTGATGTAAGTTTCAGTGTAAGTGAAGTGCGATAAGCTTATAAGTTCTCTTGAAACATTTTCCAATGTTTCAACTATGTTACGACTTACCTAATCTTTAGATTAGGGTGACGGGCGATAAGTGCACCTTGATTCTTTTCATTTATTTATGTTAAAGGAAAATTACTATTAAATTCTGATTTCCATTTTTTTTTAATTTTGTTCCTTAATTGAAAATTATTGAGACCCATTTATCCTTAAAAATAAGCTTAACCTTGACCTGTCTTTAAAGAAATGTTCTTAGTAATTTAAATTTTAAAATTTAATTTGGACGGAGGTATAAAGGCTTTTATAATAAGTGAAAATTAACGTGAAGTATCGATTAAAAAACAGGTTTCTCTAATTGTATAAAAAGGCCGCCGTTATGCTTTGGTTTTTAAAATTATATTACCATTTTTTGTTATTCATAGAAGGGTATCTAATCCTTGTTTGATGAAATAATTTTTTTTCTGTTATAGGAAAATTATCTCTAAAAATATTTCACTATAAAAAGTAAAATTAAGTGTGATTAATTTAATTGAGAAATTTAGCTTAAGAATATTCATAAAGTTTAACCGCGGATGCTGGCACTTTATTTTCCTGAAAAATAAGAATAGTATTAGTTATGGTTAAAATTTTTTTTTATATTGAAAAATAGTTAATGATAAACTTTTCTTTTAACTCTTTATTAGCTATTTGAACTTATGTAACTTGATTTAATCTATCAGATTAATCCTTTTTCAGGCATAAAGAAAGATGTTTCCATCTTTTCAAAATTCAAATTTTTGTGTGATAATCACCTTAAAGAAATGATAATCTCCAGAATTTTTTTTTTTTTTTTTAAAGATATAAATATGAAATATTTACGGATGAATATATGTAATAAATTTTAAATACACTGAAGAAGTACATAAATTAATATATTAATTATGCCAATCCTTCCTCCTTTCTCCAGAAGAGAAAGGAGGAAAGGGGGAAGGATTGGCTTTCCATTATGAGAGTTAATTTTCTTGTTTGAAAATTAGTTAAATAATTTTAATAGCATTAAAATATAATTGATTTTCATATTTGAAAATTAGTTAAATAATTTTAATAGCATTAAAATATAATTGATTTTCATATTTGAAAATTAGTTAAATAATTTTAATAGCATTAAAATATAATTGATTTTCATATTTGAAAATTAGTTAAATAATTTTAATAGCATTAAAATATAATTGATTTTCATATTTGAAAATTAGTTAAATAATTTTAATAGCATTAAAATATAATTGATTTTCATATTTGAAAATTAGTTAAATAATTTTAATAGCATTAAAATATAATTGATTTTCATATTTGAAAATTAGTTAAATAATTTTAATAGCATTAAAATATAATTGATTTTCATATTTGAAAATTAGTTAAATAATTTTAATAGCATTAAAATATAATTGATTTTCATATTTGAAAATTAGTTAAATAATTTTAATAGCATTAAAATATAATTGATTTTCATATTTGAAAATTAGTTAAATAATTTTAATAGCATTAAAATATAATTGATTTTCATATTTGAAAATTAGTTAAATAATTTTAATAGCATTAAAATATAATTGATTTTCATATTTGAAAATT